ATACTTTTATCGACGCTGACATAAGTTAATGGTGGAGTACATAAGACGCGTTACCCACCATGCCGGGCGTTCACTCCAGCGGGTCACTGGTTCTCTTTTTTTCCTTTTCCTTTCTGTTGACATTTCACAGTGCGCGCAATCTATTGGAATAAGGTGGAACATATCCTCTGCTTGAAGTAATACCGTATAATTAATATAAGACTTTGATCTATGAATAACATAACTGATATCATGAGCATAATAGTGAAAAATTTCTCCTAACTTATCATGATTCATATAACTCGGTTTTTTACCGTAAACCCCCCCTACCCCCCCAGCACTCCTGAGATAGTATTGAATCCTGTAAACCCCCCGGAACCAGGAAGATATCTGTCAGTGCTTAATTTCCAAAAAAGTTGTTTATAATATTATAATATTGCAAATGTTAACGTAGCTTAACTAAAGCATAACTTTGAAGATGTTAAGATAAGCCCTAGAAAGGCTTCGTAAACATAAAAGCTTGGTCCTGACTTTTCTGTCAGCTTTAACTAAATTTACACATGCAAGTATCCGCATTCCCGTGAGTAACGCCCTATAGTCTTCCACCCGAAAACAAGGAGCTGGTATCAGGCACAATTGTATTTAGCCCATAACGCCTTGCTCAGCCACACCCCTAAGGGAATTCAGCAGTGATAAATATTAAGCAATAAGTGAAAACTTGACTTAGTTATAGTTATATTAGGGCCGGTCAAACTCGTGCCAGCCACCGCGGTTATACGAGAGGCCCAAGTTGACAGCTATCGGCGTAAAGCGTGATTAAGGATAATTAAAAACTAAGGTCAAATATTTTCACTGCTGTTATACGCATATGAAAACATGAAAATCACCTACGAAAGTGGCCTTAACATAACCTGAATACACGAAAACTATGGAACAAACTGGGATTAGATACCCCACTATGCATAACCGTAAACTTTGATAAAACAATACTTTTTTATCCGCCAGGGGACTACAAGCATGAGCTTAAAACCCAAAGGACTTGGCGGTGCTTTAGACCCACCTAGAGGAGCCTGTTCTAGAACCGATAATCCCCGTTAAACCTCACCCCTTCTTGTTATTTACCGCCTATATACCGCCGTCGTCAGCTTACCTTGTGAAAGAACAAAAGTAAACAAAAACGGTTTAACCCAAAACGTCAGGTCGAGGTGTAGCGAATGAAGGGGAAAGAAATGGGCTACATTTCCTAATATAGGAAACAACGGAATATATTCTGAAATATACATATGAAGGAGGATTTAGCAGTAAATGGAAAACAGAGTGCTCCGTTGAAACTGGCCCTGAAGCGCGCACACACCGCCCGTCACTCTCCCCAAACCTATTTTATCTTATTAAATAAAACACTATATCGGTGCAAGGGGAGGCAAGTCGTAACATGGTAAGTGTACCGGAAGGTGTACTTGGAAAATCAGAACGTAGCTAAAATCTTAAAGCACCTCCCTTACACCGAGAAGATATCCGTGAAAATCGGATCGCTCTGCCACCCAACAGCTAGCCTAACAATCAAATTTCAACCTCCCAATATTAATAACCCCTAACATTTAAATAGTAATAAACTTAAAACATTTTCCCACCTGAGTATAGGAGATAGAAAAGGAACATTTTAAAGCTATAGAAAAAGTACCGCAAGGGAACGCTGAAAAAGTAAGTGAAAAAACTCAGTAAAGTAATAAAAAGCAGAGATTACACCCCGTACCTTTTGCATCATGAATTAGCAAGTCCATATTAAGCAAAAAGTATTCTAGTTTAACTTCCCGAAATTAAGTGAGCTACTCCAAGACAGCCTTTAAATAGGGCAAACACGTCTCTGTAGCAAAAGAGTGTGAAGAGCTTCGAGTAGAGGTGATAAACCTACCGAACTTAATTATAGCTGGTTGCTTAAAAAACGAATATAAGTTCGGCCTTTATTTTTCTTTATTTACCAACGATATATAAATATCTAAACCACAAACAAGAGAAAAATAAGGAGTTATTCAAAGAAGGTACAGCTTCTTTGAAACAATAAACAACTTTACAGGGCGGATAAAGATCATAACTAATTAAGATAAATATCCTAGTGGGCCTAAAAGCAGCCACCTAATAAGATAGCGTTAAAGCTCAAACATTATTCTATCAATAATAACGAAAACTGTATCGCATTCCCCCAAGTCTATTAAGCTATTCTATTTTCAATAGAAGAAATTATGCTAATATGAGTAATAAGAGATATCTCTCCGGGCACAAGTGTATTTCGGAACGGAAAATTCCACCGAAAGTTAATCGAACCCAACAAAAGAGGGTATTGAAACAAAAACAGATAACTAGAAAATACTTCAATATATAACCGTTAATCCTACACTGGTGTGCACCCACGGAAAGACTAAAAAAAAGAGAAGGAACTCGGCAAACATATAATTTAAGCCTCGCCTGTTTACCAAAAACATCGCCTCTTGATTAATCAATATAAGAGGTCCCGCCTGCCCTGTGACTTAGTGTTTAACGGCCGCGGTATTTTGACCGTGCAAAGGTAGCGCAATCAATTGTCTTTTAAATGAAGGCCTGTATGAATGGCATAACGAGGGCTTAACTGTCTCCTTTTTTCAGTCAATGAAATTGATCTTCCCGTGCAGAAGCGGGAATAAAAACATAAGACGAGAAGACCCTATGGAGCTTATAAACGCAAGAGTAGATCATGTCACTTGATCTTAATATAATAAGATCTTAAACCAACTGACCCCTACTCTAATGTTTTTGGTTGGGGCGACCATGGGATAAAACTAAACTCCCACGAAGAATAAAAACACAATATTTTTCAATTTAAGAACAACAGTTCTAAAAAACAGAACTTCTGACTTTTATTGATCCGGCCTAGGCCGATTAACGAACCGAGTTACCCTAGGGATAACAGCGCAATTCTCTTTTAGAGTCCCTATCGACAAGAGAGTTTACGACCTCGATGTTGGATCAGGACATCCTAATGGTGCAGCCGCTATTAAGGGTTCGTTTGTTCAACGATTAAAGTCCTACGTGATCTGAGTTCAGACCGGAGTAATCCAGGTCAGTTTCTATCTATGATATGATCTTTTCTAGTACGAAAGGACCGAGAAGAAAAGGCCTCTACTCTAAGCAAGCCTTTCCCCTATTTAATGAAGACAACTAAATTAAACAAAGGGGCATGAGTCTTTATAAGCCAAGATAATGCTGTTTAGATGGCAGAGCCCGGATAATGCAAAAGACCTAAGCCCTTTTTACAGGGGTTCAAATCCCCTTCTAAACTAATGCTTATAAATCTATTAACAATTATTATTAACCCCTTAATTATACTTATTTTTATTCTTTTAGCCGTAGCACTTTTAACTTTAGTTGAACGTAAAGTATTAAGCTATATACAACACCGAAAAGGACCTAACATTGTCGGGCCTTACGGATTATTACAACCTATTGCAGATGGACTAAAATTATTCACCAAAGAGCCAGTCTGGCCTTCAATATCATCCCCCTTTTTATTTGTATTTACTCCTATCATAGCATTAACCCTTGCACTCACTTTATGAGCCCCAATTCCTCTACCCTTTACCATAACCGACTTAAACCTAAGTATCTTATTTATTCTAGCAATTTCTAGCCTCACCGTATACTCAATTTTAGGGTCAGGCTGAGCATCTAACTCCAAATACGCTCTAATCGGGGCATTACGAGCAGTAGCCCAAACTATTTCCTATGAAGTCAGTCTAGGTTTAATTCTCCTTAGTACTATCATTCTTGCTGGGGGCTTTACACTGCAAACTTTTACTACAGCCCAAGAAAACATTTGACTTATTATTCCCCTCTGACCTTTAGCCGCAATATGATATATTTCCACTTTAGCAGAAACCAACCGAGCCCCCTTCGATCTTACGGAAGGAGAATCAGAACTAGTCTCTGGATTTAATGTAGAATATGCCGGAGGACCATTCGCATTATTTTTTCTAGCAGAATATGCTAATATCCTATTAATAAATACTCTTTCCGCTATCATTTTTTTAGGAACTTCCCTATCACATTTAATTCCAGAACAAACCACATTGAATTTAATAATTAAAACTACTGTACTATCAGTTATTTTTCTCTGAGTCCGTGCTTCATATCCTCGATTTCGATATGATCAGTTGATACACCTTATCTGAAAAAATTTTCTCCCTTTAACACTCGCCCTTATCATTTGACACATGGCCATACCACTTGCTTTTGTAGGTCACCCTCCACAAATTTAGGAGTCGTGCCTGAATTATAGGGTTACTTTGATAGAGTAAATCATGAGGGTTAAAATCCCTCCAACTCCTTAGAAAAAGGGGACTTGAACCCCACCTGAAGAGATCAAAACTCTTAGTGCTTCCACTACACCACTTCCTAGTAAAGTCAGCTAAATAAGCTCTTGGGCCCATACCCCAAACATGTTGGTTAAAATCCTTCTTTTACTAATGAACCCCTACATTTTGACAATTTTTTTATTTACTTTAGGCCTAGGGACCATAATAACTTTCACCAGCTCTCACTGGTTATTAGCATGGATAGGTTTAGAAATTAATACCCTGGCAATTATTCCCCTTATAGCTCAACATTATCATCCCCGGGCCGTAGAAGCTACTACTAAATATTTTTTAATTCAAGCAACTGCAGCAGCTACATTATTATTTGCAAGCATTATAAATGCTTGACTGACTGGTCAATGAGAAATCAATTATATAAGTAATCCTTTTATAATTACTTTAATTACCCTTGCTTTAGCACTAAAATTAGGACTAGCCCCCATACATGCTTGGCTCCCTGATGTCCTCCAAGGGTTAAATTTAAATACGGGCTTAATCCTTGCTACATGACAAAAACTCGCTCCATTTTCATTGCTTATTCAAATTCAACCCTCAAACTCCCATTTAATAATTTTTCTTGGCCTTTCCTCAACTCTCGTCGGGGGTTGAGGAGGTTTAAATCAGACACAACTTCGAAAAATACTCGCCTACTCCTCAATTGCCCATTTAGGCTGAATAGTATTGGTCATTCAATTTTCACCATCTATCACTTTATTAACCTTACTAATTTACTTTGTTATGACCTACTCAATCTTCACCCTTTTTAAACTAAATAATTCAACCAATATAAGTACATTAGCTACTTCCTGGGCCTACGCTCCCGCCCTCTCAGCCCTAGCTCCTATAATTCTCCTTTCTCTAGGTGGTCTTCCACCCTTATTAGGCTTTCTTCCAAAATGAATAATTATTCAAGAATTAACAAACCAAAATATAGCTACAGTAGCCACTTTAGCAGCCCTATCTGCATTATTAAGTCTATACTTCTACCTCCGGCTATCTTATGCTTTAACCCTAACGATTTCACCTAATAATTTAACAGGGACCCTTCCATGACGTCTCCGTAATTTTTCTATTACAATACCTTTAGCCATTTCATCATCAATAACAGTATGCCTTCTTCCACTATCCCCTCTTATACTTTCTATTCTCCAGTTCTAGAGACTTAGGCTAGATCTTAAACCAAAGGCCTTCAAAGTCTTAACCAAGAGTGAAAACCTCTTAGTCTCTGTATTAAGACTTACAGGATACTAACCCACATCTTCTGCATGCAACACAGACACTTTAATTAAGCTAAAGCCTTGCTAGACAGGTAGGCCTCGATCCTACAAAATCCTAGTTAACAGCTAAGTGCTCAAACCAGCGAGCATCCGTCTAACTTTCCCCGCCTAGTCTAGAAAAAATAGGCGGGGAAAGCCCCGGCAGGGGTTAGTCTACTACTTTAGATTTGCAATCTAACGTGTTTACACCTCAGGGCTATTGGTAAGAAGAGGACTTAAACCTCTGTTCGTGGGGCTACAATCCATCACTTATCTCTCAGCCATCCTACCTGTGACAATTACTCGTTGATTTTTCTCAACCAATCATAAAGATATCGGCACCCTTTATTTAATTTTTGGTGCATGAGCCGGGATAGTAGGGACTGCCTTAAGTCTGCTCATCCGAGCAGAATTAAGCCAGCCAGGCTCCCTCCTGGGAGACGATCAGATTTATAATGTTATCGTTACAGCCCATGCTTTCGTTATAATTTTCTTTATAGTTATGCCAGTAATAATTGGAGGCTTTGGTAATTGACTTGTACCATTAATAATTGGAGCTCCTGACATAGCATTCCCTCGTATAAACAATATAAGCTTTTGACTTCTCCCACCATCCTTTTTACTTCTTTTAGCATCATCCGGAGTCGAAGCTGGGGCCGGGACAGGATGAACAGTTTACCCCCCTCTAGCAGGCAATCTAGCACACGCAGGAGCATCAGTTGATTTAACAATTTTTTCCCTTCATTTGGCAGGGATTTCCTCTATTTTAGGTGCTATTAACTTTATTACAACTATTATTAACATAAAACCTCCAGCTATTTCTCAATATCAAACACCTTTATTCGTATGAGCTGTAATAATCACCGCAGTTTTACTTCTTCTATCTCTTCCTGTTCTTGCCGCGGGAATTACAATGCTATTAACAGATCGAAATTTAAATACCACCTTTTTTGACCCTGCAGGTGGAGGAGACCCTATTTTATATCAACATTTATTCTGATTTTTTGGTCACCCAGAAGTATACATTTTAATTCTCCCAGGTTTCGGAATGATTTCACATATCGTAGCCTACTATTCTGGTAAAAAAGAGCCCTTCGGTTATATAGGAATAGTCTGAGCCATAATAGCCATCGGCTTCCTTGGATTTATTGTTTGAGCTCATCATATATTCACTGTCGGAATAGACGTAGACACTCGAGCATACTTCACATCCGCAACAATGATTATTGCTATCCCCACAGGTGTAAAGGTATTCAGTTGACTAGCTACTCTTCATGGAGGTGTACTCAAATGAGAAACACCCCTTTTATGAGCCTTAGGCTTTATTTTCCTGTTTACAGTAGGAGGATTAACTGGTATTGTGTTGGCTAATTCTTCACTAGATATTGTTCTCCACGACACCTATTATGTCGTAGCACACTTCCACTACGTTTTATCTATGGGTGCTGTATTTGCTATCATTGCTGCATTTGTTCACTGATTCCCTCTTTTTTCTGGTTACACCCTTCATGAAGCATGAACAAAAATTCATTTTGGTCTTATATTCATTGGAGTAAACCTTACCTTTTTCCCCCAACATTTCTTAGGTTTAGCAGGAATACCTCGACGTTACTCTGACTACCCAGATGCATACACCCTATGAAATACTATCTCCTCAATCGGATCCTTAATTTCACTTGTTGCCGTAATTATATTTCTTTTTATTATTTGAGAAGCATTTGCAGCTAAACGTGAAGTTATAGCAGTTGAACTCACTACAACTAACGTTGAATGACTTCACGGCTGCCCACCGCCTTATCATACTTTTGAAGAACCAGCTTTCGTTCAAGTTCGACTGTCATAACATTATACTCTACGAGAAAGGAAGGAATCGAACCCCCGTATGCTGATTTCAAGACAACCACATAACCACTCTGTCACTTTCTTGCGAGACACTAGTAAAATAATTACTCTACTTTGTCAAGGTAGCATTGTAAGTTAAACTCTTGCGTGTCTTTTATATGGCGCACCCTTCCCAACTGGGATTTCAAGACGCAGCTTCCCCTGTGATAGAAGAACTCCTCCATTTTCATGACCATGCCCTAATAATTGTATTTCTTATCAGCACATTAGTACTTTATATTATTACTGCAATAATTACCACAAAGCTTACAAACAAATATCTGCTTGATTCCCAAGAAATTGAAATTATCTGAACACTTCTTCCTGCCATAATTTTAATTTTAATTGCCCTACCATCATTACGAATCTTATACTTAATGGATGAAATTAATGAACCCCACCTAACCATTAAAACAATAGGACATCAATGATATTGAAGCTACGAGTATACTGATTATGAAGAACTAGCATTCGACTCTTACATAATTCCAACACAAGACCTCGCCCCTGGTCAATTCCGTCTTTTAGAAGCAGACCACCGAATAGTAATTCCAACTGAATCTCCTATTCGAGTTTTAGTTTCTGCAGATGATGTCCTTCATTCATGAGCAGTTCCTAGCCTAGGGGTAAAAATAGATGCAGTACCTGGACGGTTAAATCAAGTTGCATTTATTGTACCTCGCCCAGGAGTATACTACGGCCAATGTTCTGAAATCTGCGGCGCAAATCACAGTTTCATGCCTATTGTAGTAGAAGCTGTTCCCTTACAACATTTCGAAAACTGGTCCTCTTCAATACTCGAAGATGCCTCGCTAAGAAGCTAAACAGGGCTTAAGCATTAGCCTTTTAAGCTAAAGAATGGTGACTCCCAACCACCCTTAGCGAAATGCCACAACTTAACCCAGAGCCATGATTTTTAATCTTAGTATCTTCTTGAGTAATTTTTCTAACCTTAATTCCACCAAAAATCTTATCCCATTGCACTCCAAACGAACCTAATAGCCAGGGTGCAGAAGAAATAAAAGTAGGAGCCTGAAACTGACCATGACATTAAACCTTTTTGACCAATTTCTAAGTCCTACACTTCTAGGTATTCCTTTAATTGGATTAGCATTATTACTGCCATGGCTTTTATTTCCTAAATCACGCCTTCGATGATTAAATAGCCGTCTCATTCAGTTTCAAAATTGATTTGTTATTCGATTTACTAATCAACTCTTTCTTCCTATTAATCAAAAAGGGCATAAATGAGCTGCTCTACTTACAGCTTTAATACTATTTTTAATTAGTTTAAATATGCTAGGTTTATTACCCTATACATTTACACCAACCACCCAACTCTCAATAAGTATAGCATTTGCCGTTCCTATTTGACTAGCTACAGTTCTCATTGGATTCCGAAATCAACCTAATGTAGCATTAGCACATTTTCTACCAGAAGGTACTCCAACGCTTTTAATTCCCGTACTAATTATTATCGAAACTATTAGTCTATTCATTCGACCTTTAGCTCTCGGTGTACGACTTACAGCTAACTTAACAGCTGGTCACCTTCTAATATATTTAGTTTCATACGCTGCATTTGCTCTCATCTCAATTATGCCCACTGTAGCCGCCCTAACCTCTATTTTGCTTTTCCTTTTAACGATTCTAGAAGTAGCTGTAGCTATAATTCAAGCTTATGTTTTTACCCTACTTTTAAGTCTTTATTTACAAGAAAATACTTATGGCCCACCAAGCACACGCATATCATATAGTAGACCCAAGCCCATGACCATTAACAGGCGCAGTAGCCGCTCTCCTAATAACCTCTGGATTAGCAATTTGAATACATTTCCACTCCACAATTCTTATATCTCTTGGACTAATTCTTCTGTTATTAACAATATACCAATGATGACGAGATATTATTCGAGAAGGAACATTCCAAGGCCATCATACCCCTCCTGTACAAAAAGGTTTACGATACGGCATAATTTTATTTATTACATCCGAAGTATTCTTTTTTCTAGGCTTTTTCTGAGCCTTTTATCATTCAAGCCTCGCTCCAACCCCTGAACTAGGTGGGTGCTGACCTCCTACAGGAATTACAACACTTGATCCATTTGAAGTACCACTTCTTAATACAGCCGTTTTGTTAGCCTCTGGGGTAACAGTTACATGGGCTCATCATAGCATTATAGAACGTCAACGAAAACAAGCAATTCAAGCCCTAGCCTTAACAATCGCCTTAGGCTTTTATTTCACTATTTTACAGGCAATAGAATATTATGAAGCACCTTTCACAATCGCAGACGGGGTTTACGGCTCTACCTTCTTCGTCGCTACCGGATTCCATGGGCTTCATGTTATTATCGGTTCCACCTTTCTAGCTGTTTGCCTACTACGACAAATCAAATTTCATTTTACATCAGACCATCATTTTGGGTTTGAAGCCGCTGCCTGATATTGACATTTCGTAGATGTAGTTTGACTATTTTTGTATATTTCTATTTACTGATGAGGATCGTAATTTTTCTAGTACTAACTAGTATAAGTGATTTCCAATCACAAGGTCTCGGTTAAAGTCCGAGGAAAAATAATGAATGCATTTACTTCCATAATTATAGTATACATAACACTTTGTATCATTTTAGCCCTAATCTCCTTCTGATTACCCTTAATTAATTCCGACCAAGAAAAATTATCACCCTATGAATGCGGTTTTGACCCATTAGGATCCGCTCGTCTCCCCTTTTCTCTTCGATTCTTTCTAGTCGCCATTCTATTTCTTTTATTTGACCTAGAAATTGCTCTACTTCTTCCTTTACCATGAGGAAATCACCTTCTAAATCCAACAATAACATTTATATGAGCATCCATCGTTCTAATTCTTTTAACCCTAGGCCTTATTTACGAATGAGCTCAAGGTGGTTTAGAATGAGCCGAATAAGTAGTTAGTTTAATTAAAACTTTTGATTTCGGCTCAAAAGACTATGGTTAAAGTCCATAACTCCTTAATGTTCCTTATTAAATTTGTCCTTTCATCAATATATGCCCTAGGTCTAGCAGGACTAACTTTTAACCGTAAACACCTACTTTCCGCCCTCTTATGTCTTGAAAGCATAATATTAACTTTATTTATGGCTCTTTCATTATGAGTGCTAACAATTAATTCTATAAATTTCGCGTCTTCCCCTCTCCTCCTACTAGCATTCTCTGCTTGTGAAGCAAGCGTAGGGTTAGCCCTGTTGGTTGCCACTACACGAACACACGGATCAGACCGTCTTTCAAACCTAAATCTTCTACAATGTTAAAAATTTTCCTCCCCACCATTATACTATTGCTATCAACCTGGATTACGCCCTTCAAAAATTTATGAACCACTACCCTAATACATAGCCTAATTATTGCCACATTAAGTCTTAATCTATTTTTACCCGGAACTTCAGGATGAGCTTGTCTTAATATATATATAGCGACAGATAGCATTTCAACACCCCTATTAGTTCTCACTTGTTGACTTCTCCCACTAACAATTATAGCGAGCCAAAAACATATAAACATTGAACCCGAAAACCGACAACGAATATATATCTCGTTACTAGTTACTTTACAAGTCTTGCTAATTTTAGCCTTTAGCGCTACAGAACTCATTATATTTTACATTATATTTGAAGCCACACTAATTCCTACTCTAATTATTATTACCCGTTGAGGAAATCAACTAGAGCGCCTAAATGCAGGGACATACTTCCTATTTTATACTTTAGCAGGATCACTCCCTCTCTTAGTGGCCCTTATAATTCTTCAAAACTCAACAGGAACTCTATCCTTTCTTACTCTAAATTTTATACCACAAATTAATATAGAGTCTTGATCAAGCACACTCTGATGAGCCGGTTGTCTAATTGCCTTCTTAGCTAAAATACCTCTTTACGGTATCCACCTGTGACTTCCTAAAGCACATGTAGAAGCCCCTATCGCGGGTTCAATAGTACTTGCCGCAGTTTTATTAAAACTAGGTGGTTACGGAATAATACGAATAATAGTAGTTCTTGAACCTCTAACTAAAGAAATAAGTTATCCCTTTATTATTTTAGCCTTATGAGGTCTCGTAATAACAGGCTCAATTTGTTTACGTCAGACCGATCTTAAATCTCTCATTGCCTACTCATCAGTTAGCCACATGGGTCTGGTTGCCGCAGGTATTTTTATACAAACCCCCTGAGGATATTCAGGGGCCATAATCCTGATAATTGCCCACGGATTAACCTCATCAGTCTTATTCTGCCTAGCAAACACCAATTATGAACGGACCCACAGCCGTACCATACTTTTAGCACGAGGTTTACAAATTTTATTTCCTCTAATAACTACTTGATGATTTATTGCAAGTCTTGCTAATCTAGCATTACCCCCTCTTCCTAATCTAATAGGAGAGCTCATAATTATCGTTTCTCTATTTCATTGATCAACATGAACAATTATTTTAACCGGGGCGGGTACCTTACTTACAGCAGCCTACTCCTTATTTCTTTTCCTAACAACTCAACGGGGCCCTCTTCCTAATCATATAGTTTCAATAGAAACTACACACACACGGGAACACCTATTAATAGCTCTTCACCTTATTCCTCTACTTGCTCTCATACTTAACACTCAACTGATCTGAAGCTGAACTGTTTGTAGGTATAGTTTAATTAAAACATTAGATTGTGATTCTAAAAAAAGAGGTTAAAATCCTCTTGCCCACCGAGAGAGGCTCGACAGCAACGAAAACTGCTAATTTTCGTCACCTCAGTTAAACCCCGGGGCTCACTCGATAGGGCTTCCAAAGGATAACAGCTCATCCATTGGTCTTAGGAACCAAAAACTCTTGGTGCAAATCCAAGTGGCAGCTAGAATGAAACCTATGAATTATGCAATGGTAACCGGGTTCACTTTAATTTTTTTAGTACTACTCTATCCAGTATTGTCTTCCTTTTTACAAAAATCCAAACAACCGCTAATGTCTATTCAAATAGAAAGCGCCGTAAAAATAGCTTTCCTCATTAGTCTGTTCCCTTTATCTCTGTATCTATATAATGGATCTGAAGCAATAGTAACTTCTTGAACCTGAACTAATACCCACACCTTTGATGTAAACATTAGTTTTAAGTTTGACTTCTATTCCCTGATCTTCGTACCAGTTGCTCTATACGTAACATGGTCAATTCTAGAGTTCGCATCATGATATATACACGCGGACCCTTTTATGAACCGTTTTTTTAAATACCTAATAATTTTCCTAATCGCTATGATTATTCTGGTAACTGCAAACAATATATTTCAATTTTTTATTGGTTGGGAAGGTGTGGGGATTATATCGTTTCTTCTCATCGGCTGATGATATGGTCGTGCAGACGCGAACACAGCTGCTTTACAAGCTGTTATTTACAATCGCATTGGTGATATCGGACTAATCGCGGCAATAGCATGAACTGCCACTAATCTTAACTCTTGAGAAATCCCTCAAATTTTCATTGCTTCTAAAAACATGAATTTAACCCTCCCCCTTATAGGTTTTATTATTGCTGCAACTGGAAAATCCGCTCAATTTGGTCTACACCCATGATTACCCTCTGCCATAGAAGGTCCTACACCAGTCTCCGCCCTACTTCATTCAAGCACAATAGTAGTAGCAGGAATTTTTCTCTTAATTCGTATTAGTCCTCTTCTAGAAAATAACCAAATTGCCCTAACAACCTGTCTATGTTTAGGAGCTCTAACCACCCTATTCACCGCGACCTGTGCCCTGGCCCAAAATGATATCAAAAAAATTGTAGCTTTCTCCACATCAAGCCAATTAGGTTTAATAATAGTTACAATTGGACTCAATCAACCCCAACTGGCCTTTTTGCACATTTGCACGCACGCTTTCTTTAAAGCGATACTATTTCTATGCTCAGGATCAATTATTCATAGCCTTGATGGTGAACAAGATATTCGAAAAATAGGTGGTCTCCATCATCTTGTTCCATTTACCTCTACTTGCTTAATCATCGGTAGCCTCGCCTTAACGGGTGCCCCTTTCTTAGCCGGTTTTTTTTCTAAAGATGCAATCATTGAGGCACTAAACACCTCAACCCTAAACGCCTGGGCCCTAGCCTTAACACTTATTGCTACTTCATTTACAGCCGTCTATAGTACTCGTATAATTTATTTTGTTTCCATAGGAAATCCACGATTCAACGTCCTTTCCCCTATCAACGAGAATAACCCCGCTGTAATTAACCCAATTAAACGACTAGCATGAGGAAGCATTTTAGCTGGTTTACTAATTTTTTCCAATATTTGTCCCTCAAATATTCCTGTAATAACTATACCTCTAACCCTTAAAATAGCCGCCCTAGTAATCTCTATCTTGGGTTTTATCGTTGCTATTAAACTGGCTTCTCTAACTACAACACAACGTGACATTAAACCAATTCTTAATTCACACCATTTTTCAGCCATAACAGGATATTTTCCCCACATAATACATCGCCTAAATCCTAAAAATAGCTTATATTTAGGATTACTAATTAACCTAATCTTAGACATAGCATGATTAGAAAAGGTTATACCAAAATCCATCTCCAAATCCCACCTTTTACCTACCAATGCTCTTGAAAACATACAACGAGGTGTCATTAAAATCTATTTAACCCTATTCCTGCTAACAAGTCTAATTGGATTATTTATTATACTATATTAAAATACTTAAATTCGACAAAATACCTAACCTAATGGCCAGTTCACGCGTTAATTCTAATACCACAAACAAAGTAACAAATAAAACTCACCCTCCCAACACTAATAATCAACCACCTCAAGAATAAATTAAGCCTACTCCACTTGCATCTCCTCATAATACATACATTTCACTACTCTCTCGTAACAAACCCACATCTGAACTTCCACCATCTCAAAAAATTAACCATCCCACAACTACCAAAACAACATAAAAAACCATAGAGCTCAAGACAGATTCATCTCCTCAACTCTCTGGAAAAGGATCTGCTGCAAGAGCAGCTGAATATGCAAATACTACTAATATTCCTCCTAAATAAATTAAGAATAAAATTAAAGATAAAAAAGAACCACCAAAACTTGCTAAAACACCACACCCTGCTGCCGCAACTACAACTAGTCCCAACGCTGCAAAGTAAGGGGAGGGATTAGAAGCTACCGCCGCTAACCCTAAGATTAATCCAAACAAACATAAGTAAACTAAATAGGTCACAGTTTCTACTAGGATTTTAACCAAGACCAGCGACTTGAAAAACCACCGTTGTATTCAACTACAGAAACCTACATGGCGCCAACACGAAAAGATTATCCAATAGTAAAAATTTCAAACGAAGCCCTAGCTGATCTACCAACCCCTATCAACATTTCTGTATGATGAAATCTTGGTTCACTTCTAGGCTTATGTTTAGCAGCACAAATTCTAACAGGTCTATTTCTTGCAATACATTATACTTCTGATATTTCCACTGCCTTTTCATCCGTAGCCCATATCTGTCGAGATGTAAACTATGGTTGACTAATTCGAAATATACATGCCAACGGTGCCTCCTTCTTCTTCGTCTGCCTTTACCTACACATCGGACGAGGCCTATACTACGGATCTTTTCTCTATAAAGAAACATGAAATGCAGGTGTATCCCTTCTCCTTCTTGTAATAATAACAGCATTCGTTGGCTACGTTCTTCCATGAGGACAAATGTCCTTTTGAGGGGCTACCGTAATTACCAATTTACTATCAGCGGTACCTTACTTAGGTGATATGCTAGTTAACTGAATTTGAGGGGGATTCTCAGTAGACAAACCCACTCTCACACGCTTCTTTGCAATTCACTTTATACTCCCCTTTGCAATTGCAGCTTTAACCATCGTACACATCGTTTTTTTACACGAAAAAGGCTCAAATAATCCAGTTGGAATTGAATCAAGCGCAGATAAAATTTCCTTTCACCCCTATTTCTCCTTAAAAGATGCTTTAGGCTTTGCAGTCGTATTATTTGTGCTTATCGCTTTAGCTCTATTTTCTCCTAACTTGCTTGGAGACCCAGAGAATTTTTCCCCTGCTAATCCTATAGTGACGCCTCCTCACATTAAGCCTGAATGATATTTCTTATTTGCCTACGCTATTTTACGATCTATTCCTAACAAACTCGGAGGTGTAATTGCACTCCTAGCCTCAATTCTGATTCTTATAGTAGTACCAGTTTTACACACATCAAAACACCGTAATCTTACATACCGACCACTAGGACAAATCTTATTTTGAGTTCTAGTAGCTGACGTTATAATCCTTACCTGAATTGGAGGTATACCAGTAGAGTACCCCTACGTTATTATTGGACAAATTGCATCCATTCTTTACTTCTCTATCTTCCTAATTTTTATACCAGCATTAGGACTATACGAAAATAAAACGCTAAAATTTAAATGCACTAATAGCTCAAATCAGAGCACCGGTCTTGTAAACCGGATGTTGAAGGTTAAAATCCTTCTTAGCGCTCGAAAAAGGAGGATTTTAACCCCCATCCCTGACCCCCAAAGCCAGGATTCTAAATTAAACTATTCTTCGCCGAGCTCCGCCCTATGTACTAAAGGAGTTTGTACATGTATGTATTAACACCATTAATTTATATTAACCATTTTATATAATGCTTTCCTACATAACTTAAGTAAGATAAATAAAGAATTAATACATATACAACAACTATTATACTAAGGTATACATAAAGCTATACTTTAATATTAATAATACTTTATTTCAAGAGATAATCGAAATTTAAGATCTAACAATAAACTCATTAGTAAATATATACCAGGACTCACCTATTGGTAGTTCTTCCAAATTGCGATGCAGTAAGAGACCACCATCAGTTGATTTCTTAAGGTTAACTCTTCTTGAAGGTCAGGGACAGTAATCGTGGGGGTAGCTATTAGTGAACTATTCCTGGCATTTGGTTCCTATTTCAGGGTCACTTATTGAAATCATTCCTC